CTCCGTAGGTTCGAAGAAGTGGGTACGTCTAAAAAAGCTTTGCTTATGTGCAAAGTCATAAATATTCGAGTTCGATCAGTCATTCATTGAATGATAAATCACTACAAGTGATGGAGATAGACGATTTAAATAATGGAAGATCCAATATTTGAAAATTGTGTCTATAATGACTGGAAAAGTAGAAACAAGGCCAGATATAATTTTCTCATTATGAACAAACCCAAAATCTTTGTAGACATAGCCAATCATTAGTTCCCAACCATGGGGCGAATGGAATCCGATACATAAATCAGTTAATAAAAGAATAGAAAAAGCTTTTATTGTGTCACTTAAATTATATAAAAATTGTTGAACCCAAGAGTTAAGAATAAAAAGTTCTTCATTACCTAGAATTGAATAAGCACTTAAAATAATGAAACAGATTATATTTGTCGAGAAGTGCAAAATCGTATGGATATGATCCTCATTGTTTATCTTTATCAATTGAATCGTTTCTTTGTGAATTCCAATATGAGCCCTTTGCAACCCTATTTCAGGGTGTTCTTTTATTATTTCGTCCAATAGTAAGAGTTCTTCTAATTCGATGAATTTTTCTATAATACTCTTTTCTTGAATATCAGTCAAAAGAGTTTCGGATTGTGTAGTATTCCACCAATCAGTAACCCAAGATTCAACACTTTTCTTAAATGAAAGAGAAACCCACCAAGGCAAAAATACTATAGATATAACAGCAAGAAAAGGGAGAAATGCTTTCTTTTTTTCCATTTTTTTTTAATTGCTAATGAACTCGCCTCATTCTTCGAATCTATGCGCTGCGATCTACTATTTTTTTTATTAAAAATAAGTTCGATTCTAAGGCATCCAACCCCGGAATCTATCCTTTTTGTTTTTATTTCCAATTATTTGTATTTCCAATTATATTGATCCAATTAGAAACTGCTTCGCGTTCTCGCTGAATGCTAAAACGAGACTTAAAAAAAAACACTTCAAGGAATAGTATTCCGATTTCGACTTATAAAGAATTCCCCTTTTTTTTTATTTATAGAAGTATTTTGATTTGCTATTTGATTTCAAAATACTTCAATTGGTACGCGCAAAAAATAGGCCAATTTGGCAGCTTTTTGCTCAATTTCACCCAGGGTGAAATTCTCATCAGTACGCGTCAATGGAATGGCCCCCTGTCCTTTGATTTCCATATAAAGGATACAACGAGGATAAAGGCCTTCTTTAACTTCTATTCTGATCGACTGAATATCCTTCATACGTAATCGCAGGAAGATGCGACGCTTTTTTCCAGGAAATCCCCAACGAAAAATACACACTATTCCTTCTTTTAGATCGAATCGATCATAGCCACTCCCCACATTCCACGAAATTGTGCACCACAAATAGGAACTAATAAAGAGACCCGCGATCCCGTAGAAGGACATCACGATCCCTTGTGGAAAAAAAACGATTTGCTGATATGGAACTAAAGATAGAAAATTATTACCGAGATAGCTGGAAGTTCCAACTAAGACGAATCCTAATGAACCTAAAAAAAGGATCAAGGCCCAGAAGAAATTACTTAGTTTTCGAGACCCCACTATACGTTCTATCCATATATGTTCGGATCGCCAACTCATATTACATCTAGTTGCATTGTTTTTATTGTAATGTAGAAACCTTTTGTAACTCTCATCAACTAGTGCCATTCGTATGTAACCCTTTCCTTTAGGAAAAATCGGAGTAATTCGTCGAATGGGTTAGGTATAAAATAAAAGAATATCCCTTTTTAGGATCTTCGCGAAATATCTACATACATATAGATGGATCGACTTTCCGTTTCAGGCATCTGCATCTGCCCTCGATTCCAATCTGAAAATAATTCAATATCTATTTCCCTCTATTGTTTGTATATTTTGAGCATCTATTTATGGATGTATAAGAGCTTCTTCATTTATGCACCTATGTTATACCATAACATACTCTACTAAATGCACATCTGTATTAGCTATCTCGAAGTCTTGAAAAAAAAAAATGGATGAGATTTTACCCCATCAGATCTAAGAAATCTTGTTTTTTTGAACATGAAGAAATAAAGAAGCCATTGCAATTGCCGGAAATACTAGTCCTACTAACGGCACAAAAATAGAGGGTAAGCTATTGAGAGTTGTCATAGAATGGGTACCTCAATTGAATATTTAGACCTGTTATTAGTATAAACATATCTTATACTAATACTTAGTAGTATTTTATACTAATTCGTATATCGAAGTGAGTATTCTATTATAATAGAAATAATAATAATAGAAATAAGAGAATAGAAAGAAAATTCTTTCTATATGATTATCTATTATTATCAACTAGATAATCAAAATGAAATACAAAATAGAGAGATTCACGAGATTAAATAAATTGAAATTAATTCAATACAATATTATCTTATTTCTCTTTCGATATGAAAGATATATATATCTGGATGATAATCTAGTCTTGTCTGAAAATTGAATTCAATTCCAATTTTGATATTCAATTTTATTGAGTTTCGAGTTAAGTTAAAAGTAATATCAAAATAAAGAGTTTCTGAATCTCCTAACTATTCCCTTATAAGTGTTAATTCAATCCAACAACACCAGTTATTAGTAAAAATAAAAAAAGAGGCACTTAGGGGGGAGATTAGAATAGAAAGAAAAGATACTCTATATCGATATTTTCTCTATTTGAATTGGCGATACATACGCAACAAGAAGGAAAGACGACCTGTGCTTTCTTTTTCGTGCCCAATTTGAATTTCACAAAAAAAAGAATTTTTTTTGTGAATTCTTTAGAAAAAAAAGAAAAATGGATTTTTACTTTGATTCCGATAAACTATCTACTCGTTTTGCTCGAAAAAAAAGACCTCAAAAAGAAATGAATTTAGGATCCGGTTTTACTTCCAAGGAAAAAAGGAGTGAAGCCTAAATAACTCACTCAGAACACCCTTTAAGGGATTACGTGGTACGATTAAATCGAATAAGCCCTTATGGAATAAATATTCAGCAACTTGTGAATCCTCGGGTACTGTCTTATTCAATGTTTGTTCAATTACTCTTTTACCTGCGAATGCAATGTATGCATTAGGTTCGGCGATAATGATATCGCCCAGCATTCCAAAACTAGCCGTCACCCCACCAGTAGTGGGAGATGTAAGGATTGATATATAGAATAACTTTTTATGGGATTGATAATCATACAAAGCAGCAGATATTTTAGCCATTTGCATTAAGCTCAAACTTCCTTCTTGCATACGTGCTCCTCCCGAAGCACATACTAGAATAAGAGGTAATAATTTTTTGGTAGCATACTCGATTAAACGGGTGATTTTCTCGCCTACTACGGATCCCATACTACCCCCCATAAACTGAAAATCCATAACTCCAATTGCTATGGAAATGCCGTTTAGTCGACCTGTGCCTGTTTGAACAGCTTCAGTTAAGCCTGTCTTTCTTTGATAAGAATCAATACGATCTTTATAGGGTTCCTCCTCGGAATGAAATTCAATGGGATCCAGAGAAACCATGTCTTCATCCATAGGATTCCAAGTCCCTGGATCAATCGAAAGCTCGATTCGGTCTGAACTATTCATTTTCAAATAATATCCACATTGTTCACAAATATTCATTTTTGACTTAAAAAATTTCTTATAATTTAATCCATAACAATTTTCACATTGAACCCACAAGTGCCTATATGTTTGAGTCAAATTGAAATCAGTAGAATTCTCAATTCTATTGAAATCAATATCATTTTTGCTCGTTCTTATATTTGGCTTACCCCTTTCATTGCTCTTTTCCCTTTCAACACCAATGTGATTATAAATGTAACCATCACTGGAATTGTCATTCCCATGTAAAACGAAACTATCAATACCGATTTGAGAACTAAGATAAGAGTCAATGCAACCATTAATGTGATTATTCCAACTGTAGTCAATATTATACAGAGAACGATCAGATCGGGGATCGTCATTCTGAAATCCATTCTTCAGATAAGCAGAATTCCAATAACGAAAAAAAGGTTCACTCAATCTTTCTAGTCCACTCAATAAAGAAGACAAATCGTTATCAATCTCAAAAATGATATTTATTATATCCAAATATAGGGGATAAATACTCCTATTAGTATCTTTAACTAAAAAGGTGTCATCAGAGATCAAATTCAAAATGTCGATGATGCCCTCAGCATTACTGTAACTAGAGTTATCACTCGAACTAAAAATCTCTGTATCCTTTAAACCCCTATCCTCACTTCCACGAGTGTCTTCAATAGGACCAAATCTATCAATTGATTGACTTAACCCATACTTGTATTCGGATTTCCTGCTCGACAACATCGAATTAAACCGCCGTTTTTCCATAGAGCTTTTTGCCCCGATTTCTTTAAAAATAGATGAATAGTCATTCAAAAGAATTAAAATATATTCTTCATTTACTAAGGAATGAAGTAGTCAAAAAAAGGATTCTCTTTTGTCAGAATACCAAGTATTGCTTTACTCTAACTATGATATATGATGGAACGAACGAACTCTTTTTTTTTTTTAATCTCGTCTATTCGAACACGGAATCAAAAGGACAACATACAGGCTGGCTCGAAGAGGTTATTTGTGATAAAAAAATACACCAATTAAAAAAATACATAAGATTTTTTGTGGATCCAACACAACAAACAAGAAAAAACAATAGAATCATTAGATCATTTTTATTCATTTTCTATCATGAATAAAAATGATCTAAGAAAAAAACAATATGTAAAGTATTCGGCTCAATCCTTTTTTTAGTAAAAGATTGGCCGAGTTTAGTTTAATTGCAATTTTTAATTGCAATTGAAGTACGCGAATGAATGCTAATTATTGGATCGGATTACAAAGTATCCATTGCTTCAAATTCAAACTTGATCTCTTTCCATACCTCACAAGCAGCAGCTAGTTCAGGACTCCATTTGCTAGCCTCACGGATAATTGTATTACCCTCACGAGCAAG